ATACATCGTAAGCTAAACCCGTGCTGACGAATAACCAACCCGCAATGAAAAGGGAAGGTATAGTAATGCTATGAATGACCCAGTATCGAATACTGGTAATAATATCAGCAAAAGAACGTTCTCCTGTGCTTCCAGACATGCCGAGCTCCACGTATTCTTGTACAGTCAAAAAGGGGATCGATTCCGTAAAAGATGAGATCAGTAAATGGGAATTCACTGAAATTGAATCTTTGTGAGATCGTCAATAGGGTACCAAGGGTGTCTTTAGAGTATACCGAATCAGTATAGCTATCCTTCTTCTGACACAGCAACGCAATTTCACAATTAGTATCTAAATGGAGTGCTAGAGACTTTCTTTTTTCTTTTATTGTTGCCTGTCGATGTAGTATTCTATACTATTCAATAAAAAAATTTTCAAATTCCTGTAGTAGTATAAGGGTTCTCTCCATTATCGGCTTCGGATTAGAAACTGAAGATCAGATAAAATGTGAATACAACGGGTTGCTTTCAAATAATTCGCGAGTGGGATTATCATATTCCATTCCCCTACACCTACAATTCAATTAGATCCAAAATATAAAAATATTCTTTCTTTTTGTGTTTGTAGAAGATGTTTTTTGTTGGAACCCCCCCCCCCTTTTTTTTTCATTTTTAAGGAATTGGTTAGTTGTCCAGTAAGAAGTAAGACTAGCCGATAGTCTTCGACGAAAGAAAGAGAACAAAGAAGAAAATAATCAATATTCGCGATGCACGCATTGTTGTATTAGAACCAAAAGGCCGTTCTTGATCGAATTATAATTATAAAAGGGCGGGGGGCTCTCTAATTTAAGATATGTAAAGAAAAAATGTATAAGTTTCGCACGATTAGATCATGCGAAACTCTTTTTCTTCTCATTAGAGATATTATGAGAATGAACCTACTACTGAATCTAATGAGGTCAAATCAAATTAAAGTAAAAAAGAAAAGGGAAAGTAATAAAGTAAAAGTAAAAAAAAGGGAGATTCTAGTATAATATAAGGTCATTCTTTGTTCGAAAATACACAATGTATTCGATACAATAATAAAAAAAAAGATCAAAATAAAAATAGAAATGATTTTCCAATTTTAAAGCGATTCAATTTCATTTTTTGAATGAAGTTACACAACAGAGTTTTTTATTATTTCTAATTTTGATTATTAATTATATAATATTAGTATAAGAATATTAGTTTTTAAGATGAATCTGTTGATTGGGAATTAGGGGATGCTCAGATATCACAGATGATGAATTGATTTCTTACCTATGTCACTCCCATTTTTTTTTATTACTGTTTAGAAGGATTGATGAATCAAAAACTTTCAATTGAAAGAATAAGTGAAATTGGTCTTTTTGCTTATTCTTGTTTGTATCTTTCAAAAATTTGAATTTAGGGAAGTGCTTTCTAAACATATGTATAAAAAGACCATATTTCATTTAGCCTCTTTATGCTTACTATAACTAGTTATTTCGGTTTTCTACTAGCGGTTTTAACTATAACCTCAGCTCTATTTATCGGGTTGAACAAGATACGACTTATTTGAAATTAATTGAACAAACGATTCATAAAAAAACGAAATCTTTCTGTGTTATTCCATATATTCTATAGTTTCTTAAGTTTCTTACCGTGTCAATTTCCAATTTTTGGTCATTGAGATTCATGGGCAATATGAATTAATAGTTAAGAATAGATATTACCTCTCCTTTTCCTCTTTCAAACAAATTGAAATGATTGAAGTTTTTCTATTTGGAATTGTCTTAGGTCTAATTCCTATTACTTTGGCTGGATTATTTGTAACCGCATATTTACAATACAGACGCGGCGATCAGTTGGACCTTTAATTAATTAATAGCTCTTTTTTTGATTGACCCCTACTTGCTTTATTAATTTTAATACATAGGGCAGGGGTCAAATTGAAATTGCTGTTCAATTATTTCATTTCAGTGTAATTTTCGACCTAAGAATAACAAGAATGGGATCACGCTCTGTAGGATTTGAACCTACGACATCGGGTTTTGGAGACCCGCGTTCTACCGAACTGAACTAAGAGCGCTTTATTATCACACTAAATATTTTGTAAGTAACCCTAATATATTATATTTTTGCATGCGTATCCTATTCTATAGTAGAATAGAGTCAAATGAAAGATTGATCATGTTATGGATGCCCAATTTAATCGATTTCAATTGGTCCCTCGTTACGATTCCTGCTCATAAGATAAGTAATAGAATAGGTAGGGATGACAGGATTTGAACCCGTGACATTTTGTACCCAAAACAAACGCGCTACCAAGCTGCGCTACATCCCTTTCAATTGGGTTACAGTGTCATTGTAGAGAATACCCGTATTGTTTTCCACATCTTTATTTACTCCATTTCTATACAAAAATTATCTTGTCATTTCTTCTTTTTGATCTCATATCATAGAACATATAATTAATTATTAATTAATTATAATAAACTACTTATATGCGTTACGTATAATGAAACCCGCTGTAAAAAAAATGAATATTTTGGGGAAACGCTGGTACAGAAAAGGGCACGTTTTTTTTAAGAAAAGGAATATTCTACTGAATCGTTGTACATTTCAATTTGAATTAGGGATTCCGCGGACAAATACAAGCGATCATTAACTCCATATATGTCTGATCATATATGTATTACAAATTCCAATAAAGAAGGAGGATTTCAAATAAAATGCGAGATCTAAAAACATATCTCTCCGTGGCGCCGGTAGTAAGTACTATATGGTTCGGGTTTTTAGCAGGTCTATTGATAGAGATCAATCGTTTATTTCCGGATGCGCTGATATTCCCCTTTTTTTCATTCTAGTTAGTAACATGGGAAGTGGTGAAGAAGATTAGGGATTTAATAAAATCTCTGTGACTAATCCCTCCCCTTCCCATCTTTTAATTTTAGAATTTTTAAAATTTGAATAAGTTCGAAAAGAGAAAGAATAAAAGTGGATTCAAATTCAGTGAAACTCGGAACTCGGGCCTCAGGCCCGAGGCTCGAATTAAAATAAAATTTTTCATTTAAATTATTTAAATGAAAATAATTAAAAAGAGAATGAGAACGGAAATGGAAATTGATGGATAGGTCAACAATATCATACAAAATACTTAAATGAAAGACGAAACGCTATATTGGGATTAGAAATGTAGTTAGAAATCATTGTATTACTTATTATTACTATCTTGATTGCAACGAAATTTTTCATAATTTTATTTCGAGTTAGCAACTTCTATTTTTTTTTTCGTTCCTTTTTTCTCTTTGGATCGCAAAATAGAATAGTTGAGTGAATCAAAAATACAAAGGGGGTTCATGGCCAAGGGGAAAGATGTTCGAGTAACAGTTATTTTGGAATGTACCAATTGTGCTGTTCGAAATGATGCTAATAAGGAATCAAAGAGGGTTGGTATTTCCAGATATATTACTCAAAAGAATCGACACAATACGCCTAGTCGATTGGAATTGAGAAAATTCTGTCCCTTTTGTTACAAATATACAATTCATGGGGAGATAAAGAAATAGATGGAACCGATTACACATATGTATTGTATGTCATCCTTCCAAGGAAGATGAAAAATGTCATATACCATATATTATATATAACATATATTTAAAGATAAACAAACCAAAAAGAAATCCCCGACAAAATTAGGATTTTCGGGATAAGGAATAAACAAATCATGGATAAATCCAAGCGACTCTATTTTAAATCCAAGCGATCTTTTCGTAGGCGTTTGCCCCCGGTTGGGTCGGGGGATCGAATTGATTATAGAAACATGAGTTTAATTAGTCGATTTATTAGTGAACAAGGAAAGATATTATCTAGACGGGTGAATAGATTAAACTTAAAACAACAACGATTAATTACTATTGCTATCAAGCAAGCTCGTATTTTATCTTTGTTACCCTTTCTTAATAATGAGAAACAATTTGAAAGAGGTGAGTCGGCTGCTAGAACTGCGGGTCTTAGAATCAAAAAGGGGGATAGGCTTACTCTTCACTTGAATCAAAATTCCAATACGAACTCAAAGGCGGATTGATGTTTTGTTCGAAAAATTCGCGAATTAAGATGTGAGTGTCGTGTCATAAGAAAAAAAGTATCGGGGAAAAAGAATAAATCTTTTTTTATTGAACGTCTTGTTTGTTCATTTTGACGACTTTATCATATTATTTGATTATATTTTATCATACTAATTTCTATTCTACCTTCCCGGAGTTAATTTTACAGCGCACTCCATTAAAATTTAAAACATTCCTATGGAGTCCTTCCAATCTACTTATTTTATAATCTCAGTGGAAATCATAGAAAGACAATTTCTATTTAATATAGCTATTTGCGCAAGTATTTTACGATTAAGAAGCAACTGCTTCTTGTACAGATTGTGTATGATAATATTATAACTATAGTATACTAAATTCCCTCGAATTGCTGCATTTATCCGAGTGATCCACAAACGGCGAAAATATCTCTTTTGCCTACCTCTATCCCGATAAGCCGAAAACAAAGCTCTTATTTTCTGTTGAGTAATAGTTCGAGTAAGTCTTGAATGAGCCCCTCGAAAGCTTGATGCAAATAAACGAATTTTTGTTCTACGTCTCCGAGCTATACATCCTCGTTTAATTCTGGTCATTGAATAAATGAAACTTTGATAAATAACTAATTGATTTCTTTTCTTTCAGTTATTCCCTTCCCCTTTACTAGTTTGTTAATAACAAAACGGATCCTTCCAATGTATAAAATAAAAACTCCAACGGCTTTTGCTACTATAACCTTCCCGCCCACGATTTTTTCTTTTTTTTTTATAGGCATTTTACCTCGAAATAAGAAATAATATTGATACTAGATATTAAAAAAAGCATATTAATATTAAATAAAAACAAAAAGTAGTAAATATAAAATAGAAATGAATAAAAAAAAAAATAGTGGGTTCCATCGTTTCTATGGTTACTTCTTAAACGGCGAGATCCCTTCTATACACCGGAGCCCCTTCTTTTCTTTCATTTAATCAATGCTATTGTTAACTTGTACAGTTCACACTTTTTGGCTCTACCCATGAATTATTCAGTAATCCGTCTTTCACAACGAGATCCACTTATACAGTAACGGTATTTAATTATGAAGATTAACTGTGTAGCTGACCCTCTTAGTCCGTTGTTGAAAGAGTAAGGGCGTAATCTTTCTTGCCTTTAAATGGGATTCCCCCCGCTTAATGGATAAACATTTGCTACCAATGGGAAATTCTTTCTCATCTTAAATTGAAAATGGAGACAATTGGATTTACACCACTAGAAACCATAAATTTTGATACACAATAGAAGGGTATGATAGATACTTTTTAGATAGTGAATGGGGTTCTTCCGTTTTATTTTATCTTATTTACTGTTACTGATCACTGATACTGGAAAAATGGGTTCTTTTCTTTTGCCCCAGTCCATGCTCTGAACGAGTCACACATACACCCTAGTACATGTTCCTCGTCGCTGAGGGCATCCCCCAAGGGCGGGGGATTTCGTAACATTTCTGATTGGCTTTCTCGTCTTTCTAATAAGTTGTTTAATAGTTGGCATGTTGACTCGTATACATAATGAGCTGGTTTAGATCGATCCTAACCGGCCGATTAGGAATTACTTCTATAGTAATAAATTAATTAATAGAATACTCTATCAAACCCAGTAAGAAGATAAAATTTCAAATGGCGTATTTGTATTTGCGCGAAATCCCTGTTATTTTTTATTCTACCCCTACATGATCAACAATTCCATGAGCTTGGGCTTCTGTTGCTGACATAAAAACATCTCTTTCCATGTCTTCGGATACAACCCATAGAGGTGTGCCTGTTCTTTGTACATAAACCCTTGTAATGGTTTCGCGCAGCTTCATCATTTCTTCCGCTTCCAGGATAAATTCTCCTGCGGGTGCCTCATAAAAAGAACTAGCAGGTTGATGGATCATTACCCTGATTATATAACCTAATAAATGGTTCTTCTATCTCGAAGAGAAATCAAAGAGAATAAATTAAATAACGAGTAATGATATGAAAACCAAAAGATAGAATTGAACAACCAACCGTACAGGCATCTCTTGCGCATTGCATACGGCTATACAATGGAATTTACTTTATAACCTCCATTCCATTGAAGAAGTATAAAATCAAATTCAAATATTCAAATATAGGGCCTATCAGACCCCGATCGGTAAATAATCCAATAACCATCCTTCATTTTATTTTGGAGTAGTTAAAACATACTATGATGGTTCCGTTGCTTTATATATTTATTTAGTCTGTTATTAAGCAATCCCAAAGTTTCTTTTTTTTGTATTCTTTCCTAAGATAAATATTGTTATTATCCCTCTGGTGTGAAAACAAAAAAGTTTGTGACGCTGCAATAGGCTTCCGATAAATCAGATAAAATCGGAAATGCCCTTTATCTCATACTATTCGTTCGATATATAATCTAATGATTGATTTTTGAAAAAAAAAAACAAAAATAAAAAAAAAAAAAAGGGTTTCTCATATCGAATTCAAAATGCCATGCTATTATTACTTAATAGTCATATTTCATATGGCGAAGGCATAGTCTTCTTTTTTCTCTCAAATACAAAACTCATTGGCGCCGAGCATGAGGGAATGCTAGACGTTTGGTAATTTCTCCTCCGACCAGAAGAAAAGATCCTATTGAAGCGGCCAATCCCATGCATATTGTCTGTACATCTGGTTGTACAAATTGCATAGTATCATAAATAGCTACTCCGGGTATTACCCACCCCCCGGGAGAGTTTATAAACAAATACAGATCTTTGCTATCATCCTCTAGACTGAGATATACCATAAGACCAATAATTTGATTCGAGAGATCGCTATCAACCTCTTGGCCTAAAAAAAGTAATCTTGCTCGATAAAGTCGGTTGATTAGGATATAATTGTATCCTTAGGAACCGTACGCGCACCTTTTGATGCATACGGTTTACCAAAAATCGCGCAAAAAAAAAGAATCAATGTGTAGATTGCAGCCCTCATTCTTTTTTATTTTCATAGGGGGCTCTTTCTAACTTCTAACAAAGGGCTTTTTTTCTTCCATTTTTCAAGAAGGATTTGTTTTGGCCTGTTTACTTTACCTATATATATAAATAAAATATATATATAAATAATTTACTAAACTTATCGAATGAACTTCTCATTGATGTATTGTTTCATCGAGATCGAATCCAAATAACGATGCCATTTTCTTGTTCCTGAATGGGCTTTTTCCATTTTTTTAGGTTTATGCTCTACTCCGAGTAAAGATAGGCCCGATTTTTATTTGCACATATAGGGCAAATGTCCCAATACCACGTCTTTTTGCTATGGCTTTTTTTATTTTTCAATTTCATTTATTTCATGTCTTCCACTAAATATTCAATGTATTCATTATATTACTCGATTGATTAAACAGTTTGAGATCGCTCCTGTTTATAAATAGAATATTATAAAAGTAGTAATCTTAGATATATTACCAATTGGGTTTTTTCTAAACGGAGCCTGGATACTTCATTTTTTTGGTCCAGTCGAGCCAACCATAAATTATTCTAATTGATAATATTAATCTGATACCCCTACAAAAAATAAATAGGATTAAATTGTATTTCACGCTCCAAACTTTTGATAATTCAATCAATCTTTTTTGGGCGAAAGAGGGGATATCTCGATCAGGGGAGAGAATGGGGAAATTCCATGTGACCCAATATATCTGACAAGTCGCACTATATGTCAACCCACGATGCATCTTCCTCTCCAGGACTTCGAAAAGGTACTTTTGGAACACCAATAGGCATAAAATGAAAGAAAAAAATTAAGTACTATATCTTACTTTGATGTGGAAGCGTAACAACGGGTTTATTGTCTTAATAAGATTAGCCTTTATCATAGTTTATCCATAAATTGAATAAGTTCATAACAATAACATAAAAAAAGAAAACCGAATGATTATGACTAAAGGAAAATTTTTACGAAACGAATGGGTCTTTGGAATGATATGAACAAATGGGTATGTCTTCACTCAGAGAAAATTAAAGTGGGATCAATCCCCTCTACCATTGCGTATTGGTACTTATCGGGTATAGAATAGATCTGCTTATTTTTGTTCCTACAAATGGAATTCGTCTATTATTACTATCTATTATTATTACTAAAAGAATAGAACAAATATTAATTCTTTCCTCGAGAAAATCTACCGAAAGAGTGGGTCCGGAGCATAGTTTTTTTACTTTTTACAATGCAATAAAGTTACATAGTGTCTATTATTCGTTGATTAAAGGGGTATTTCCATGGGTTTGCCTTGGTATCGTGTTCATACCGTCGTATTGAATGATCCGGGTCGTTTGATTTCTGTTCATATAATGCATACAGCTCTAGTTGCTGGTTGGGCCGGTTCGATGGCTCTATACGAACTAGCGGTTTTTGATCCCTCTGACCCCGTTCTTGATCCAATGTGGAGACAGGGTATGTTTGTTATACCCTTCATGACTCGTTTAGGAATAACCAATTCATGGGGCGGTTGGAGTATCACAGGAGGTACTATAACGAATCCGGGTATTTGGAGTTACGAAGGTGTGGCCGGGGCACATATTGTGTTTTCCGGCTTATGCTTTTTGGCAGCTATTTGGCATTGGGTGTACTGGGATCTAGAAATATTTTCTGATGAACGTACAGGAAAACCTTCTTTAGATTTACCTAAGATTTTTGGAATTCATTTATTTCTTTCAGGGTTGGCTTGTTTTGGGTTTGGCGCATTTCATGTAACGGGGTTGTATGGTCCTGGAATATGGGTGTCCGATCCTTATGGACTAACCGGAAGGGTACAATCTGTAAATCCAGCGTGGGGTGTGGAAGGTTTTGATCCTTTTGTTCCGGGAGGAATAGCCTCTCATCATATTGCAGCAGGGACATTGGGCATATTAGCCGGCCTATTCCATCTTAGTGTCCGTCCGCCCCAACGTCTATACAAAGGATTACGCATGGGAAATATTGAAACCGTCCTTTCCAGCAGTATCGCTGCTGTCTTTTTTGCCGCTTTTGTTGTTGCTGGAACTATGTGGTATGGTTCAGCAACTACCCCGATTGAATTATTTGGTCCCACTCGTTATCAATGGGATCAGGGATACTTCCAGCAAGAAATATATCGAAGAGTTAGCGCTGGGATAGCCGAAAATCAAAGTTTATCAGAGGCTTGGTCTAAAATTCCTGAAAAATTGGCTTTTTATGATTACATCGGTAATAATCCGGCAAAGGGGGGATTATTCAGAGCGGGCTCAATGGACAACGGGGATGGAATAGCTGTTGGGTGGTTAGGACACCCTATCTTTAGAGATAAGGAAGGGCGTGAACTTTTTGTACGTCGTATGCCCACTTTTTTTGAAACATTTCCGGTTGTTTTGGTAGACGGAGACGGTATTGTTAGAGCCGATGTTCCGTTTCGAAGGGCAGAGTCGAAGTATAGTGTCGAACAAGTAGGTGTAACTGTGGAGTTCTATGGTGGCGAACTGAATGGAGTCAGTTATAGTGATCCTGCTACTGTGAAAAAATATGCTCGACGCGCTCAATTGGGCGAAATTTTTGAATTAGATCGTGCTACTTTGAAATCCGATGGTGTTTTTCGTAGCAGTCCAAGGGGTTGGTTTACTTTTGGCCATGCTTCATTTGCTCTGCTCTTCTTCTTCGGACATATTTGGCATGGCGCTAGAACCTTGTTCCGAGATGTTTTTGCCGGTATTGACCCAGATTTGGATGCTCAAGTAGAATTTGGAACATTCCAAAAACTTGGGGATCCTACTACAAGACGACAAGTAGTCTGATACAAGATTGATTTCTTACTTTTATTTTTGTGATTTAATAACATAGACAGGGAGCCGGATAAATCTTGATTTGAATCGCTGCCTTTGCCCTTTCCTTGACTCTTTCTCTTTAGTTATCCGGGAGACGACCCAAAATAAACAGGCATGGAAGCTATAATTGTAAACCACAATCGAATCTATGGAAGCATTGGTTTATACATTCCTCTTAGTCTCGACTCTGGGAATAATATTTTTCGCCATCTTTTTTCGGGAACCACCTAAAGTTCCAACTAAAAAGATGAAATGATTTTTTATTATCTCGATTGAAGTAATGAGCCTCCCAATATTGGGAGGCTCATTACTTCAACTAGTCTCCGTGTTCCTCGAATGGATCTCTTAGTTGTTGAGAGGGTTGCCCAAAAGCAGTATATAAGGCGTACCCAGTAAAACTTACAAGTAAACCAGATATAGAGATGGCAACTAAGGTTGCTGTTTCCATTATTATATAATTTTAAGACCACAATGGATCTATGCTAAGATCATTTATTTACAATATAACGGTATACAAAGTCAACGGCTCTCACTGAATACAAAATAGGATTTATGGCTACACAAACCGTTGAGAATAGTTCTAGATCTGGTCCAAGACGAACCATTGTAGGGGATTTATTGAAACCACTGAATTCGGAATATGGTAAAGTAGCTCCAGGTTGGGGAACTACTCCTTTGATGGGTATTGCAATGGCTCTATTTGCGATATTCCTATCTATTATTTTGGAGATTTATAATTCTTCCATTTTACTGGATGGAATTTCAATGAATTAGATTCACAAGAACTACTAAATCGCTTTTCACTACAAAGTGAATCATTTAGGTCGTTTTTAGCCCATTCTATTTTTGGGTAGTTCGACCGTGGAATTTCTTTGTTTCTGTATTTCCGGAATATGAGTGTGTGACTTGTTATAATTGATCCTATGGATACTACAGAGAGTGGTTCTGTCATCTTGATACAGATGGTTTTACCTCGTCGGATATTCATTCTAGTATCCGGAACGCGCGGAATATAGGAAATAGATTACAAACTATTCTAACTATGATTCATATTTTATATTAAGACCTCGCGGGCCGGACTCCAAAAAAAAGAGTTAACCCCCAAATAGTTAAAAAAGGGGGTTAGAGGTGATAAATCGACAGATTTTTATTCTTTTTCCCGTTTATGCTTATTTTAATTAAGGGACAAACCTTTCTTTAAATTTTTATTCAGTATATCTATTCATTGAATAAGTGATGATCCAACGATTCTTACTCAGGGAATTTTTGGACTTAGTTTGAAGGTTTTCTTGAATCATCGTGGTTGTAGTATGAATCTGAGGTTTTAATCGATTCATAGGGTCTTAACAAGAGAATTCCTATCAATAATAAAGAAAACAGAAGTAAAACCGCGTTACACACAAATAAGAATAACAAATAAAAGAAAAAAAAAATAGGTAAATAGAGGATTCAAGAGGCCTGTAACAATCAACATAAAGACGAATGAGCCAACTTGATATTTTTTAGCATTATAATCACAAAGAAGAGCTTTCAGATTTTTATTCTTTCGTATCTTTAGAGAAAAAGAAAGAGTGAATCATAGGAGGAAAGATAAATAAGTTTCAAACTTTTTATTACACATATCCATTCTAGCCAGTATTTGGGTGGTTTTTGTTTGAGCCGTACGAAATGAAATTCTCATATACGGTTCTCAGAGGGGGAGTTCCCTGGATTTACCTATCTCAATAAAGTATATGATTGGTTCGAAGAACGTCTTGAGATTCAGGCGATTGCAGATGATATAACTAGTAAATATGTCCCTCCCCATGTGAACATATTTTATTGTTTAGGCGGAATTACACTTACTTGTTTTTTAGTACAAGTAGCTACGGGATTTGCTATGACTTTTTACTATCGCCCAACGGTTACTGAGGCTTTTGCTTCCGTTCAATATATAATGACTGAAGCTAACTTTGGTTGGTTAATCCGATCAGTTCATCGATGGTCCGCAAGTATGATGGTGCTAATGATGATCCTGCACGTATTTCGTGTGTATCTCACCGGTGGCTTTAAAAAACCTCGTGAATTGACTTGGGTTACAGGTGTAGTTTTAGCTGTATTGACCGCATCTTTTGGCGTGACTGGTTATTCCTTACCCCGGGACCAAATTGGTTATTGGGCAGTCAAAATTGTAACAGGCGTACCGGAAGCTATTCCTGTAATAGGATCGCCTTTGGTAGAGTTATTGCGCGGAAGTGCTAGTGTAGGCCAATCCACCCTGACTCGTTTTTATAGTTTACACACTTTTGTATTACCTCTACTTACTGCCGTATTTATGTTAATGCACTTCCCAATGATACGTAAGCAAGGCATCTCTGGTCCTTTATAGAGAAGAAATAGTATTATAGATCATAGATATTTGTAATCAGTCATTTATCACTTCACTCAGGGTAGGAACAATAGGATTTCATTGCTATAAATATGGATTATTGAAAAGAATAAAACATGTATTTGGATCTTTTCCTTCAACCCCGCAAAATTGTATTATTTATTTGACACTAATGGTTGAAGTGAATTTTCTGAAGATAAAATGGATTATGGGAGTGTGTGGCTTGAACTATTGATTAGTC